GTTAACAGACGGTATTCAGATAAAAATATTATACCCCTTTCATCTGCAACCTTGGCATAAATTGAAACCAGAAAAAACTTATAAGGATACAACAAAAACTAAAGAACAAAAAAATGATTTTTGTTTTTTAACTGTTTGGGGAAAGGAAACTGAACTTCCTTTTGGTTCTCCCCGAAAAAAATTTTCATTTTTTGAACCTATTTTTAAAGAATTAAAAACAAAAATTATAAAATGGAAAAGGAAATGTTTTCTAGTTCTAAGTATTTTAAAAGAAATAACAAAATTTTTTCTAAATACCTCAAAAGAAATCAAAAAATGGGTTATTAAAAAAATTCGATTTCTAAAAGAAATAAGAAAAGAATTCATAAAACTAAATCCCATTTTTGGATTGAAAAAAATATATGAATTCAATGAAAACAAAAAAGAAAAAGATTCAATAATCAGCAATGAGCTAATTCATGAATTGTCCATTGAAATTCAATCTATAGATTGGACAAATTCTTCATTAAAAAAAAAAAAAATAAAAAATCTCACTAATAGAACAAACACAGTCATAAATCAAATACAAAAGATTGCAAAAGACAATAAAAAGGAAGTTTTAACTTCAGATATTAGTTCTAACAAAATGGGTTATTATGATAAAAGATTAGAACTATCCACAAATATATTTAAAATATTAAAAAAAAAAAATGCGCGAGGAATTCGTAAATCCTATTATTTTATAAAAATGTTCATTGAAAGGGTATACATAGATATTTTTTTAGGTATCAAAAAGGTTCCTAGCATTAATGCACAACTTTTTTATGAATCAACAAATCAAATTCTTAATAAATACATTAAATATTTTTACAATAATGAAACAAATCAAGAAAGAATGGAGAAAAGCAATCAAAGTAGAATTCAATTTATTTCGACTATAAAAAAGTCACTTTGTAATTTTTATAATAATAGAAATAGATCACAAACCCTTTTTGATTTATCCTACTTGTCACAAGCATATGTATTTTACAAATTATCACAACCTCCGGGTTTTAACTCATACTTATATAAGTTAAGATCGGTCTTTGAATATAATGGATCATCCCATTTTCTTAAAAACGAAATAAAAAATTATTTTGTTCGATCGCAGGAAATATTTCACTACGAATTAAGACACAAGAACATTCAGAATTCTGGAATGAATCAATGGAAAAATTGGTTAAATAGTAATTATCAATATGATTTATCTACGATTAGATGGTTTAGATTAATCTCCCAAAAGTGGAGAAATAGAGTCAATCAACACTCTATAGAAATAGAAAAAAGTAAACATTTAAACAAATATGATTCATATGAAAAAAAACAATTAATTAACCAAGAACAAAAAAATAATTTTAAGGCAGATTCATTATGGAATCAAAAAGAAAATTATAAAAAACAATATAAATATGGTCGTTTATCATATCAATTTATATCATATGAATCTATTAATTATGAAGATAAGAAGAATTCGTCTATTTATGGATTTCCACTCGAGGGAAATAAGAATCAAGAATTCTTTTATAATTACAGCGAAGATAAACGAAAATTAGATAATATGCTAGAGGGTATTCCTATCAATAATTCGAATTATCTATTCGAAGATGATATTCTGTATATAGAAAAAAATCCGGATAGAAAATATTTTGATTGGATAACTCTCCGTTTTTGTCTTACAAAAAAGGTCGATATTGAGACCTGGATCAATATTGATCCTGACATGAATCGTCAGAAATATCCTAAGACCACTAAAGGTTGGATTAACACTTCTCAAATAATTGATAAAATCAATAATAAAAGTATTTTTTATCTCCCAATTCATCAAAATAAAAAAAAAAAACTTTTGGATTGGATGGGAATGAATAACGAAATACTAAGTTGTCCCATATCGAATTTGGAACTTTGGTTCTTCCCAGAATTTGTGATACTTTATAATGTGTATAAGATTAACCCATGGGCTATACCAATCAAATTACTTCTTTTAAATTTTAAAATAAATGAAAATGCTAGTGAAAATAAAAGCATCACAGGAAATAAAAAAAAATCTATCGAATTAGAAAACATAAACCAAGAAGAAAAAGAATCCGAAAAAGAATCCACAGGCCAAGCAGATTTTGACTCATCTCTCCCCAACCCAGAAAAAGAAGTCGCAGAAAATTATGCCGGATCAAAGATCAAAAAAGTGAAAAATAAAAAAGAATATAGAAATAACACAGAAGCAGAGTTGAATTTCTTCCTAAAAAAGTATTTGCGTTTTCAATTGAAATGGGGTGGTATTTTCAATCAAAAAATAATGAATAACGTTAAAGTGTACTGTCTCCTGCTTAGACTGATAAATCCACAAGAAATAACTATATCCTCTATTCAAAGGGGGGAAATGAGTCTGGATATTCTAATGATTCAGAAAAAATTAACTTTTCCAGAATTGATGAAAGAGGGAATATTTATTATCGAACCGGTTCGTCTGTCTATGAAAAATGAAGGACAATTTTTTGTGTATCAAACCATAGGTATTTCGTTAGTTCATAAGAGTAAACATGAAATTTTTCAAAAGTACCTAGAAAAGGACCATGTTGATAAGAAGACTTCATCCAAATTCATTGCAAAACATGAAAAGATGGCTGGAAATAGATACACAAATTTTTATGATTTGTTTGTTCCTGAAAATATTTTATCCCCCAGATGTCGAAGAAATTTGAGAATTCTAATTTGTTTCAATTCTAAGAATAGAAATTGTATGCCTAGAAATACAGCATTTTGCAATGGGAAAAAGATAAACAGTCAAGCTTGGGATAAAAGCAAAAAAGATAAAAAAAAACGAATTAACTTTAAGTTCTTTCTTTGTCCGAATTTCCGATTAGAGGATTTAGCTTGTATGAATCGCTATTGGTTTGATACCAATAATGGCAGTCGTTTCAGTATGATAAGGATACATATGTATCCGCGATTGATAATTCCTTAATGATCCAATTTTCCGATATTTTATATACCGCGATCTATGAAGACAAAAAGATATACACATTCGTTGTCTTACTCTTTTATTCTTAATACATGATTCGATAACGTATCAATTAGACTTATAAATAATTAACAAAATCTTATAATTTTAGGTCTCACTTTTTATCTTTTCTTTTGTGAGTGCAGAAAGTCACCTTTATCATTTTATATATTGAATTCAATTTGAAAATGGGATTTATTCATTTTATTTGATAGAATTTTTAACAAAATGAAGATTATTGTGTATACCCAATTAAAATGAATGGCATTATTATTATTGATCCATAAATATATATATAAGCATGGGAGGGGGAGGATAGAAAAATTTTATGGTCAAAAATTCATTCATCTCAGTTATTTCACAAGAAGAAAAAGAAGAAAACAAGGGTTCTGTTGAATTTCAAATACTCAGCCTCACCAATAGGATACGAAAACTCTCTTCACATTTGGAATTGCACAGAAAAGACTATTTATCTCAGAGAGGCCTGCGCAAAATTTTGGGAAAACGGCAACGGCTGTTGTCTTATTTGTCAAAGAAAAATAGAATGCGCTATAAAGAATTAATAAATCAGTTGGGTATTCGGGAATCAAAAACTCGTTAATTTAAAAAATAATTTTTTTTTACATTATTTGATTTCTAAGATTTTGAATTTTAATGAACCCTTTTCGTTTTTAACAATTCATGGAAGAGTGAATCTAGGAAAAACCTATGAATATACCAGTTACAAGAAAAGATCTCATGATAGTAAATATGGGCCCCCATCACCCATCAATGCACGGTGTTCTTCGACTCATCGTTACTCTAGATGGTGAAGATGTTGTTGATTGTGAACCAATTTTGGGCTATTTACACCGAGGAATGGAAAAAATTGCGGAAAACCGAACAATTATACAATACCTGCCTTATGTAACGCGTTGGGATTATTTAGCTACTATGTTCACAGAAGCAATAACTGTAAATGGACCGGAACAGTTGGGAAATATTCAAATACCTAAAAGAGCTAGCTATATCAGAGTAATTATGTTGGAGTTGAGTCGTATAGCCTCTCACCTATTATGGCTTGGTCCTTTTATGGCAGATATTGGTGCACAGACTCCCTTTTTCTATATTTTTAAAGAAAGAGAATTAATATATGATCTATTCGAAGCTGCCACCGGTATGCGAATGATGCATAATTTTTTTCGTATAGGAGGGGTAGCGGCTGATTTACCTCATGGCTGGATAGATAAATGTTTGGATTTTTGCGATTATTTTTTAGCAGGAGTTGCTGACTATCAAAAACTTATTACACGAAATCCTGTTTTTTTAGAACGAGTTGAAGGAGTAGGCATTATTGGTAGAGAGGAAGTAATAAATTGGGGTTTATCAGGACCAATGTTGCGAGCTTCCGGAATACTGTGGGATCTTCGTAAAGTTGATAATTATGAATGTTACGACGAATTTGATTGGGAAGTACAGTGGCAAAAAGAGGGGGATTCATTAGCTCGTTATCTAGTCCGAATTGGTGAAATAATAGAATCCATAAAAATTATTCAACAGGCCCTGGAAGGAATTCCAGGGGGACCCTATGAGAATTTAGAAATCAGATACTTAGATAGAAACAAGAATCCAGAATGGAATGATTTTCAATATCGATTTATTAGTAAAAAACCTTCTCCAGCATTTGAATTGCCGAAACAAGAACTCTATGTGAGAGTTGAAGCTCCAAAGGGGGAATTGGGAATTTTTCTGATAGGAGATCAGAGTGGTTTTCCTTGGCGATGGAAAATTCGCCCGCCGGGTTTTATCAATTTACAAATTCTTCCCCAGTTAGTTAAAAGAATGAAATTGGCTGATATTATGACGATACTGGGTAGCATAGATATCATTATGGGAGAAGTTGATCGTTAAAATGATAATTGATACAACAGAAGTACAAGATATCAATTCTTTTTCTAGATTGGTATTTTTTAAAGAGGTCTATGGAATTCTATGGGTTATTATTCCTGTTTTAACTCTTGTATTGGGAATCACAATAGGTGTACTGGTAATTGTATGGTTAGAAAGAGAAATATCTGCAGGGATACAACAACGTATCGGACCCGAATACGCCGGCCCCTTGGGAGTTCTTCAAGCTTTAGCAGATGGGACAAAACTGCTTTTCAAAGAAAACCTTCTTCCATCTAGAGGAAATACGCTTTTGTTCAGTATCGGACCATCCATAGCAGTTCTATCCATTTTGGTAAGCTATTTAGTAGTTCCTTTTGGCTATCGTCTTGTTTTAGCGGATCTAAACATCGGTGTTTTTTTATGGATTGCCATTTCAAGTATAGCCCCTATTGGACTTCTTATATCAGGGTACGGATCAAATAATAAATATTCCTTTTTAGGTGGTCTACGAGCTGCTGCTCAATCGATTAGTTATGAAATACCATTAACTTTATGTGTGTTATCAATATCTCTACGTGCGATTCGTTGAGACATGAAATTTTCTACATTCCCTCCTTTCTAAAAAGGGACAGAACGACTTGAGTAGATTTTTTTATTCATTATTCAGATTGATGAACTAAATCATATAGTTATATGAGTGAAAAAAAAACGGCTTATTTTAAGTAGTCAAAATTTTGAGTCTCATTTTCTATGTATAAGAGTTAGAACGTTGAGCGGAAATAAACATAAGCAGAAGATACCGTTCCCCCAAGATTGGTTGATTAGTCATCCTGACTTGAAGCGGGCTCAAAAGATCAACCGTATTGAGTTTTCGCTATTGTTTGTATGTATTTTCATACATGTATTACCATAATGGGCGATTGAACAAAAACGAGCGGATGGTTAGAAACACCAAGGTACACAAAGGATTAGTAATGGAGATTGTGTAAATTATCCCAACGGAATTTTTTGCATAATCGAACAATAAAGTACTAATTGGGGCTTAAAATTTGTAGAAATGATCAGGCAGTACTCCCCACGATTTCGATCCAGAGTATACTCCTATCCGCCAATTAACTAAATGACTATTGGAAACGAAATAATCCCTTTTTCTTTTGTAAATCTCCTCTTTCTCATAAACAGAAAGAAGAAAAGTAACGAAAAAAATAAAAAAATATATATATATATATATAAAGAATACAATAGAAAAAAAAAAGTCTTTTTTATTCTTTCCTATATATAGTATCAGAATTTATGAACTACTGTAATGTATTATTTTTTTTTTTCGTAAGTGAAAGTGTAGGTTATTGATATTTTTACAAGGAGTATTTTATTGAAGAATTAAGTTATTACTCAACCAAGAAAAATTGAAATGATTATTCAAATTATTCAAAAAAGGATGAGATCAATTCAGAAATACTTTTTTTTATTATTAAAGAATTCAAAAAAAATTTTTCTAATTATTTATTCTTTATGGTTTTCCTTTTTATTTTAATTAAAAAGAATATAGAATGAAAAAATAATAAATTAAAACATAACAGATTGAAATTTAACAGACAGAATTCAATTGGTCTAATTCGGGACCGTAGGATCGATTTATTATAACCATATCAAGATAAAATAATCCCAACCGGCCCTAAAATTTATTTAAGGCTCTCAGGGAGCCGTATGAGATGAAAATCTCATGTACGGTTCTGTAATAGCGATGGTAACAGTGATGGTATCACCGACTATGATTATCTAATAGTTCAAGTACAGTTGATATAGTTGAAGCGCAATCAAAATATGGTTTTTGGGGATGGAATTTGTGGCGTCAACCCATAGGATTTATCATTTTTTTAATTTCTTCCCTAGCAGAATGTGAGAGATTACCTTTTGATTTACCAGAAGCAGAAGAAGAATTAGTAGCAGGTTATCAAACCGAATACTCGGGTATCAAATTTGGTTTCTTTTACATTGCTTCTTATCTAAACCTATTAGTTTCTTCATTATTTGTAACAGTTCTATACTTGGGGGGTTGGAATCTCTCTATTCCATATCCATTTGTTTCTGATCTTTTTGAAATAAACACAAACTATGGAGTTTTTAGAGCAACTATTGGTATCTTTATTACATTAGCTAAAACTTATTTGTTCTTGTTTATTTCTATCGCAACAAGATGGACTTTACCTAGGCTAAGAATGGACCAACTGTTGAATCTTGGATGGAAATTTCTTTTACCCATATCTCTCGGGAATCTGTTATTAACAACATCTTTCCAACTCTTTTCGCTGTAAAGGAATATGCTATTCTCTTGGCTTAAACAAGAAAAATAAACATTAAATTATTAATATATATTTACAATATGCTCCCTATGGTAACAGGATTCATGAATTATGGTCAACAAACAGTACGAGCGGCAAGGTACATTGGTCAAAGTTTCATGATTACCTTATCCCACGCAAATCGTTTACCTATAACTATTCAATACCCTTATGAAAAATTAATCATCGCGGAGCGTTTCCGCGGTCGAATCCATTTTGAATTTGATAAATGTATTGCTTGTGAGGTATGTGTTCGTGTATGTCCTATAAACCTACCTGTTGTTGATTGGAAATTGGAAACGGATATTCGCAAGAAACAATTGCTTAATTACAGCATAGATTTCGGGATCTGTATATTTTGTGGTAACTGCGTTGAGTATTGTCCAACAAATTGTTTATCAATGACTGAAGAATATGAACTTTCTACTTATGATCGTCACGAATTGAATTATAATCAAATTGCTTTGGATCGTTTACCAATGTCAGTAATTGACGATTATACAATTCGAACAATTTCGAATTCGCCCGAAATAAATAAGTAAATCTATGGATTGTTCATTAAAGAAAAACTTTAATTACTAAGATTTCGTTAACAGGGCCCACATTAATTTACACCCTTTACTCATAGTATTTAATTAGGCATTTATTATGAGTCATAATAATTTTTTTCTGGTCGTGTCTCAATAAGGTCATGAAAAACATTTCGATTTATTTATCTCTTTTTTACATATAATGGATTTGCCTGGACCAATACATGATTTTCTTTTAGTCTTTTGGGGATTAGGTCTTATATTAGGAGCTATAGGAGTAGTCTTATTTACCAACCCAATCTATTCTGCCTTTTCATTGGGACTGGTTCTTGTTTGTATATCCTTATTCTATATTCTATTAAACTCCTATTTTGTAGCTGCTGCACAATTCCTTATTTACGTGGGGGCTATAAATGTTTTAATCTTATTTGCTGTGATGTTCATGAATGGTTCAGAATATTACAAAAATTTGACTATTTGGACCGTTGGAAACGGGGTTACTTTTCTGGTTTGTACAAGTATTTTTATTTTACTACTGACTACTATTATGGATACGTCATGGTATATGATTATTTGGACTACAAGGTCAAACCAGATTATAGAGCAAGATTTGATAAGTAATAGTCAACAAATTGGAATTCATTTATCAACAGATTTTTTTCTTCCATTTGAATTCATTTCAATAATTCTTTTAGTTGCTTTGATAGGTGCAATAGCCGTGGCACGCCAGTAAAAAAATCTATAGAATTAGCAACAACAATCCAAAAGAAACCTTATTCTCTATTATTGTATCTATTTCTCTTTAATTTCAGATTGTTTATTTCTAAAATAGAAATCTTTTATTCGATTTATTATCAATAGATTTTTTTGTTCAGTACTTTTTCTATTCTAGTCAATTGAATCCGTTGAATTGTTGTTCATATTCTATTGAATTGAATCAAAATTGATAAGGAGTCGGTCAATGATGCTCGAACATGTACTTGTTTTGAGTGCCTACTTATTTTCTATCGGTATCTATGGATTGATCACGAGTCGAAATATGGTTAGAGCCCTTATGTGTCTTGAACTTATACTGAATGCAGTTAATATAAATTTTGTAACATTTTCTGATTTTTTTGATAGTCGCCAATTAAAAGGAAATATTTTCTCAATTTTTGTTATAGCTATTGCAGCCGCTGAAGCAGCTATTGGACCTGCTATTGTTTCATCAATTTATCGTAACAGAAAATCAACTTGCATCAATCAATCCAATTTGTTGAATAAGTAGTACTAATCACCAAAATTGGAATATTCATAAATTCTAATTTACGAAAATGTAAGAAATCAAAGTATCTTGGCACCTTTCCGTGGGCCAGTCAAAAAGTAAATGGATTCAAAAATTCTGTTAATTTATTGATTCATCTGGTGTTTAAATATATGATTCTAAGTTTACTAGATCGAATTTTTAGGGTGTTCAAAAAATTAATAGATCCAATGTCACACTCAGTAAAGATTTATGATACATGTATAGGGTGTACTCAATGTGTCCGAGCCTGTCCCACAGATGTATTAGAAATGATACCTTGGGACGGGTGTAAAGCTAAACAAATTGCTTCTGCTCCAAGAACAGAAGACTGTGTCGGTTGTAAGAGATGTGAATCTGCCTGTCCAACTGATTTCTTGAGTGTTCGGGTTTATTTATGTCATGAAACGACTCGAAGTATGGGTCTAGCTTATTGATACGTTCGAGAAAACTCTACTTGAATAGATTTGTTTGATTTTTTTACCTTTACCGACAAAAACCCGCGCTCAAAATAATATGAATATAGATTTGAACAATTATTTTGAGCATGGGTTTTTCTGGTCCAAGCGTATCTTGTTTTTATCACGAATTATTTCCCTTGGTTAACAATAATTGTAGTTTTTCCAATAGTTGCAGGCTCTTTAATTTTCTTTTTTCCGCATAGAGGAAATAAAGTAATTCGGTGGTATACGGTATTTCTATGTATAATAGAACTCCTTCTAACAACCTATGCATTCGGTTATCATTTTCAATTGGACGATCCATTAATCCAACTGACAGAAGATTATAAATGGATCAATTTTTTTGAATTTTACTGGAGATTGGGAATAGATGGAATTTCTATAGGACCTATTTTGCTGACAGGATTTATCACCACTTTAGCTACTTTAGCGGCTTGGCCAATTACTAAAGATTCTCGTCTATTCCATTTCCTGATGTTAGCAATGTATAGCGGTCAAATAGGGCCATTTTCTTCTCAAGACCTTTTACTTTTTTTCATCATGTGGGAATTAGAATTAATTCCAGTTTATCTACTTCTATCCATGTGGGGTGGAAAGAAACGTTTGTATTCAGCTACAAAATTTATTTTGTACACTGCAGGAGGTTCTATTTTTTTATTAATAGGAGTTCTGGGTATTGGTTTATATGGTTCTAATGAACCAATATTAAATTTTGAAACATCAGCTAATCAATCATATCCCTTAGTACTGGAAATACTTTTCTATATTGGATTTTTTATTGCTTTTGCTGTCAAATTGCCGATTATGCCCTTACATACATGGTTACCAGACACGCATGGAGAGGCACACTACAGTACTTGTATGCTTCTAGCTGGAATCTTATTAAAAATGGGAGCGTATGGATTGATTCGGATCAATATGGAATTATTGCCCCACGCCCATTCTCTATTTTCTCCCTGGTTGATCATAGTAGGCGCAATTCAAATAATCTATGCAGCTTCAACATCTCCGGGACAGCTCAAATTAAAAAAAAGAATAGCTTATTCCTCCGTATCTCATATGGGTTTCATAATTATAGGAATAGGTTCTATAAGTGATACAGGACTCAACGGAGCTATGTTACAAATAATTTCTCATGGATTTATTGGAGCTGCGCTTTTTTTCTTGGCAGGAACAAGTTATGATAGAATACGTCTTGTTTATCTCGACGAAATGGGTGGAATGGCTGTCGGAATTCCAAAAATATTCACGACTTTCAGTATATTTTCGATGGCTTCTCTTGCATTACCAGGCATGAGTGGTTTTGTTGCAGAATTGATAGTCTTTTTTGGAATACTTACTAGTCCCAAATACCTTTTAATGACAAAAATACTAATTATTTTTGTAATGGCAATAGGAATAATATTAACTCCTATTTATTCATTATCTATGTTACGCCAGATGTTCTATGGATACAAACTTTTTAGTGCCACGAATTCTAATTTTTTTGATTCTGGGCCCCGAGAGTTATTTGTTTCGATTTCTATACTTCTACCTGTAATAGCTATTGGTATTTATCCAGATTTTGTTTTCTCATTATCCATTGACAAAGTAGAAGCTGTTCTATCTAATTATTTTTGTCGATAGTTTTCATGAGTAAACCAAAACATCAAACGAAAATTCTATGATTTTCAAATTTAAAATCGTTGATTGTACAATGAAAAATAAGTCTTTCTTCTTCTCTTACGTTTAAGCAAAATAAAGAACAAAAAGAAAAAAGAAATTGGAATTCTACTTTAACCAAATGTGTAAGCCATCGAGAAACCATTACTTGAATCAAGTAATGGTTTCTCGATGGCTTACACGAAGTTTTCTGTCCTATGTTTATCTGATATATATTTATGCTGTCCTATTGTATGTTTGTATTTGTTAAGCCCTTTCTTCAATTCGAAGTTCATGTAAATGAACCATAACTATGCAACCCTATTCCTAATAGATTAACTCCAAAATAACATATCCAAATTATAAGAAAACCGATCGAAGCTACAATTGCGGAATTTACACTTTCAAAATTTTTATTTGTTCGAGTATGTAAATAAATTGCAAATATGATCCAAGTAATAAATGCCCAAGTTTCCTTTGGATCCCAATTCCAATATGATCCCCATGTTTCATTAGCCCATACAGCTCCCGAAAGAATACCTATGGTTAAAAGGATGAATCCTAGGCTAATAATACGATAACTCCAAAGATCCAATTGTTGAATCAACTGAAGTCGGTAATAATTTCTAGAAGAAAGAAAAAAGGTATTTTGTAAAATATTCTTTCTTTCGCCCACATATTGCATCCTGTCAAAGGAAAATCGATCATTTAATAAATTGTTGCTTTTACTAAAAACCCTTATGAATTTTCGAAATGTAATGACCAGGAGAGCTAGTGCGAATAATGAGCCGCATAAAAGAGCTGCATATGCCAATATCATCATACTTACGTGCATCATTAACCAATGAGATTGAAGAGCTGGTACCAATATTACTGATTGAGACATTTCGCTTAAAAGACCTGAAGTGACAAAACCCTGGGTAAAAATAACACTTGGCGCGGTTATTGCGTTTAAATTAAAACAGTTTTTTTGTTTTTTAAAATACGGAAACGGAATCAGATGAATAATGGATAAACTCCATGAAAGAAAGATTAATGATTCATATAAATTACTTAATGGCACATGTCCAAAATAAATCCAACGAGTCAATAATAATCCTGTTATACAGAAAAAAGTAACCATCATGCCCTTTTTCGATGAATCATATAGTTCTACGATTTCATCACCTAATAAGGTTATCAAATGAATTGTAATTACAATTGAACCGATCGAAAAGGATATATGGGTTAATATATGCTCTAAGATTGAAAATAGCATAGGAATTTTGAAATTTAAAAACGTAGGGTCCCTTAATTATTACTCAATTATAGGAACGGAAGTCAGAAATTGAGTTCATTCTAGGACTTACTCTTTTAGTAGACGCCATGCCGCCACTCGGACTCGAACCGAGATGCTCTAGCACTGCTTCCTAAGAGCAGCGTGTCTACCAATTTCACCATGGCGGCTTACTCGAAATCATAATAACCTATTTTTATTTAATCGTCGAGATTCAAAGAGTCACTCCAATATATTATTTTAGGAGGGGGTCAAATTAATGAATAAAAACCTGTTTAAAATTTCTTAATTTGACCATAATGTTTTCCATAAGAATCTTTCTTTTAATTGTTATAATTACATGCTGGTTTTTGTTAACTTAACAATGGACTTTTTCATAATTTATTAACTTATGCCCCACTACACTAAATGGAGTTCTTGTAACAGGATAGTTCTGACTCCAATTCATAGATAAAACTCAAAAAAAAAAAGAGTTCTTTCTAATTTTTTTTTTTATGATTCATTTGTCATTTATCTGATTTTTTTGAATATCTTTTGTCATGTAAAAATATGCATCATTTTAGATAATCGGCGGAATTTTCGTTATGCAAAGGGTTTGGTTAAGATTTAGCAAAACCATTTTAGATTGTTAGGCATTCGGACAAGCATATTCAAGCCTATTCAAGCCTATTATATTGTAGCATTGCCGCACTTCAAAAAAATTGATGGGGAAAATCCCCACCCTAAAAATGATAAAACATACTAAAAATAAAGGTAGGAAGGTCAAACCTTGTACTTATGTTTATTTATTTTTGATATTCTAAAAAGAAAATGATAAAGAAAAAGATGAAAGCATACACATATATTTAGAAAGTTATATTCGATAGTATAATATACTAATGGAATAACATATATATGTTATAATAAAAATAATAAAATATTATTGTTTTCAAAATGATAAACAACTTCCAATTATAAACAAATTTAACTAAATGACTTTTCGAGCCAGACCCATTCTGATTTTTCTAATCTTCGATCATTTATTTGTCGTACAAAAAAGAACTTTTTGAACTCCTCGTAGAAAGAGATTTCGCTAACGAAAAGGCTTTCAATGCTGCCCAATATGCTTTACCTTTCCAAATATTTTTACGAATCCGTTTTTTTGATATAGAGGTGCGTTTTTTTGGAACTGCCATTCAAAAATTCTAATAGCTTATTCATTGTTATAGTTGGATGTCAAAGACATCTATTGTTCAAAACCAACTGTTCTTTACTATGAATTATCTGTCTATTTATTTTCTATATTGTCTTCCTTGATCCCCCAATATGAATATAGAAAAATTTTCTAATGCTATTAGAAATAAAAAACAGATTTTTTTTTATTGAAATGAAATATTATTTCATTTCCAATACTCAAAAGAATTTTGATTCTATGGACTAGAATCAATTTTATACAATGCCTGGAAGAAATAAGAATTCGCACTTAATTGATACTCTTATTCTTATATCTTTATTCTAATCTATATCTATATCTATAGATTCTATTGTCTATTGTGTCATAGAAATCGAATTGATTGAAGTTTGGAAAATATATACAAAAAGGGTATTTATTCGCTTTATCTATTATATTTCTTCCCCCATCCTACATTTATACATGGAATAAAATACATCGAAATGCTTTATTCTTATTAATAAAAAATTTGAAAAACTTTTTTCTATGAATTATTGAGATTGATTCTAAATTGATCAAGCCCGAGAAAAAAAGTAGCACACCCAATTGAAATTCATTCCAAAATTGGAATGAAACTAATCATTAATCATTTACTAGTATTTCCTACAAATAGGAATATCTTTTATTGTAATAGAAGACAACCAATCAGTTCAAAGATGAATTGGTTACTGATTTCACCGAAAAAAAACTTTTGAATTGAAAGTATATGAGTTAATTTATGGTTCTTTATGATTCCTATCCCAATCAAATACACTTTTTTGTGTAATTATTTCTTCTTGCTCTATAGATAGATCTATAGATAAGTCTATAGATAGAAATAAATTATTGTAATATGTGTAAAAATAATTATTATTGACATTTTCATATTTAGTTTCTTCATACAATTATATTTCATTATATAAAAAAAATCAAAGTACGTATGTACGTATTTAGTTTTCACCAGTAACTTTTCATTTGAACAATTCTAACCCTTTGATTTGAAATATTTGAGAAAGATTCAAAATCAATTAGGACTGTAAAATTCTATTTTCATTTTGTACATCTTAATTTTTTATTAACTGAACCCTTTCAAAAGAACTAGGCGCTGGTAAATCAGAAATAATTAATTAAAAATAAAAAAAAAAATATTTTTTTTTATGGAATATACATATCAATATTCATGGATCATACCTTTCCTTCCACTTCCAGTTCCTACGTTAATAGGAGTAGGACTTTTACTTTTTCCGACAGCAACAAAAAATTTTCGCCGTATATGGGTTTTTCCTAGTGTTTTATTGTTAAGTATAGTTATGTTTTTTTCAGCCCATCTATTTATTCAACAACTAAATAACCATTCTACCTATCTATATGTATGGTCTTGGACCCTCAATAATAATTTCTCTTTAGAATTTGGTTACTTGATTGATCCACTTACTTCTATTATGTTAATATTAGTCACTACTGTTGGAATTATGGTTCTTATTTATAGTGACAATTATATGTCACACGATCAAGGATATTTAAGATTTTTTGCTTATTTGAGCCTTTTTAATACTTCAATGTTGGGATTAGTTACTAGTTCGAATTTGATACAAATTTATTTTTTTTGGGAATTGGTTGGAATGTGTTCTTATCTATTAATAGGTTTTTGGTTCACACGACCAGTTGCGGCGAATGCTTGTCAAGAGGCGTTTGTAACCAATCGCGTAGGGGATTGGGGTTTATTATTAGGAATATTAGGTTTTTATTGGATAACAGGTAGTTTAGAATTTCGAGAGTTGTTTGAAATATTGAATAACCTGGTTTCTAATAATGAAGTAAATTTTTTATTTGCTACTTTGTGTTCCTTTTTATTATTTGCCGGTGCTGTTGCTAAATCTGCCCAATTCCCCCTTCATGTATGGTTACCTGATGCTATGGAAGGACCGACTCCTATTTCAGCTCTTATACATGCGGCTACTATGGTAGCAGCAGGAATTTTTCTCGTAGCCCGGCTTCTTCCTCTTTTCATAATTATACCTTACATAATGAATCTAATAGCTTTGATAGGTATAATAACATTACTTTTGGGAGCCACCTTAGCTCTTGCTCAAAAAGATATTAAGAGAACTTTAGCTTATTCTACAATGTCTCAATTGGGTTATATGATGTTAGCTCTCGGTATAGGGTCTTATCGAGCTGCCTTATTTCATTTGATTACTCATGCTTATTCAAAAGCATTGTTATTTTTAGGATCCGGATCCATTATTCACTCAATGGAAACTATTGTTGGATATTCTCCGGATAAAAGTCAGAATATTATTCTTATGGGCGGGTTAAGAAAACATATACCAATTACAAAAACCGCTTTTTTGTTAGGGACACTTTCTCTTTCTGGTATTCCCCCCCTTGCCTGTTTTTGGTCCAAAGATGAAATTCTTAACGATAGTTGGTTGTATTCACCGATTTTTGCAATAATAGCTTGGTCCACAGCAGGATTAACTGCATTTTATATGTTTCGAATCTATTTACTTACTTTTGAGGGTCATTTAAGTGTTCATTTTCAAACTTACAGCGGCAAAAAAAATAACTCATTCTATTCAATATCTTTATGGGGAAAGGGGGGAAGAATTAAAAACAATTTTCATTTATTACCTTTAGTAAATCGGAAAAAAGCATATCGAGTTGATAAGACTGTAAAAACAAAAACTATGACACAGTCCTTTATTTCTACTTATCATTTTGGTACTACAAACACATTTTCGTATCCTCATGAGTCGGACAATACCATGCAATTTCCTATACTTGTATTACTTCTATTTACTTTGTTCATTGGAGTTATAGGAATTACTTTTTGGAATCAAGAAGGTGTGGATATATTATCCAAATTATTAACTCCTTCTATAAATCTTTTACACCCAAACAATTCTGTGGATTCTTTTGAATTTTTTTCAAACACTATTTTTTCAGTCAGTATAGCTTATTTTGGAATCCTTATAGCGTCTTTTTTATATAAACCTGTTTATTCATCTTTACAAAATTTGAATTTATTTAATTCATTTGTTAAAAGTATTCCTAAAAAAATGAAAATTGCGAGAGATAAAATAATAAATGTGATATATAATTGGTCATATCATCGTGGTTATATAGACTCTTTTTATGAAATATTCCTAATTAAAGGTATAAGAGTATTGGCTGAACTAAGTAATTTTTTTGATAGACGAATAATTGATGGAATTCCAAATGGGGTGGGTATTGCGAGCTTTTTCGCAGGAGAGGGTCTAAAATATGTAGGGGGTGGTAGAATTTCTTCCTATCTCTTAGTATATATATTTTTTGTATTAATCTTTTTAGTATTTATTTTTAGTAATTTATTATTTTTTTGATTCCATCACTTTGACATGTATAAAAAAAATATTGTGACATTTCATTTCTTACAGCGTTTTCAAATCGATTGTTTTTTATATACCGTAATGGCCGATTCCATCGTTTATAGTCAAAAAGAATAGTCACAAGAGGTTTTTCAAACCAGAGTATATCTTTTTTTGCTTTAAATATTTCTGACTTCGAATTTTCTTGATTCCCATTCAGATTCAGATAATAAGTTTCATAAACGGGTTTCTTTTGATAGCGTGTGTCTTTAAAGTGAAATTCATCCTTTGTTTTTTCCTTTCCATTCACTCGGATCTCTTTGGTTTCATCGATTTTGTTCGGATCCTCCTTTTCTTCCGAAAAAAGGGAAGGAGAAGGATCTTCTTCAGTGGATCCCTCTTGTTCCTGTTTAGTCTCCTTCGTTTCTGAAGTTGTTTCTATTTCTACATCTGTTTCTTCCTCACTTTCCCCCCTTTCTTCCGTTTTTGAGGTTTCTTTCAGTTTTTTAGTAATAATGGGGGACGGTATTCTGCCTAAATAGTA